AAACCGAAAACTCAATATTGCTATTACAAGAATTGCAAAACCTTATGGGCACCCTAACATTCTTGCGGAATTTATAGCCGGACAACTAAAGAGTAGAGTATCATTTCGAAAAGCAATGAAAAAAGCTATCGAATTAACCGAACAAGCTGATACAAAAGGAATTCAAATCCAAATTGCCGGCCGTATCGATGGAAAAGAAATTGCACGTATCGAATGGATAAGAGAGGGTAGGGTTCCCCTACAAACCATTCGCGCGAAAATCGATTATTGTGCTTATACGGTTCGAACTATCTATGGAGTATTGGGAATCAAAATTTGGATATTTATGGACGAGTAATAATAAGCCTTTACTTAATTTTTCTTTTGGTATCGATTTAATGATGGAACATAAAATAACAATCTTTTTGCTTCTTTTTCCACCGAACAAATTCTCATTTTGAATCCCATTTTAATCCCATAAGGTTTAATAAAAATTCGATTGACCTTTTGAAAAAATTGCTATGCTTAGTGTGTGACTCGTTGGTTTTTGTTAAAATTAAAACTAAATAAACAAAAGAACAAATCATACAAAATAGAAACTCATAACTAGGAACTAATAACCAACTCATCGCATCACATTATTTGGATCCAAGAAAGCAGTCAAGATATGTTATTTTAGCCCTAGCATTGTAGGAACTGCATTTTTTTGGCATAAACAATTCATTAGATTTATTGTCAAACAAAAAAAAAATACAAAAAAGAAAAAAAGGATACGGATAAAAGGAAAGATGAGAGAAAGAAAAAAAAAAAGAATCGAATAGAAAAGATATATGATTCCAATATGTAAGGTCTTTGAAACATCTCATAAAAAAAATGTAATAAAGCATTAATACAGATTGACGCAAAATTATATGATATAAATCTGTTTCATAGAAAAAAAAAATAAGAGCTTCGAACCAATCACGACTAAGAGGGTTGTCTCAAAAACAAATTTCATTACGAGCTCCGTTGTAAAATTTAGACCTAATCATTAATCAAGAAGCGATGGGAACGACGGAATCCGTGAATTCGTAAGATTCAATTAAAAATGAATCCTAACGATTCATTGGTAAGGATGGCGGAACGAACCAAAAACCTATTCATATTATAAAAAATGATAAACTAACTTTACAGCTAAACTAGATATTGAAAGAGTAAATATTCGCCCGCGAAAATTCCCCTTTTCTTTTTTATTTTCATTGAATTCCTCATATTTGAGCAATCCAATTTAATATAAAATATAAAAACTTTTTATAAAACTAAAATGAAAAAGAATGCAATATTATAGAAAAAAACAAAAATATACAAAAAAGGAATAAAATAGAGATTTAAAGAAATTTAAATTGGCTATTTATATACCCAAATAAAAATATCTAGTAAACTAGGTGAATCCAAAAGAATTTATTCAGTGTATTTATTCAGCGTATTATTACATGTATATATTAATTATATAAAAATAAAATATTCATTTTAAATGAAATTTTTATTTTTTCATTCGCGAGGAGCTGGATGAGAAGAAACTCTCACGTCCGGTTCTGTAGTAGAGATGGAATTCCAAAAAACCATCAACTATAACCCCAAAAGAACTAAATTCCGTAAACAACATAGAGGAAGAATGAAGGGAATATCTTGTCGGGGGAATCGTATTTGTTTCGGAAGATATGCTCTTCAGGCACTTGAACCCGCTTGGATCACGTCTAGACAAATAGAAGCAGGGCGGCGAGCAATGACACGAAATGCACGTCGCGGTGGAAAAATATGGGTACGTATATTTCCCGACAAACCTGTTACAGTAAGACCCGCGGAAACCCGTATGGGTTCCGGTAAAGGATCGCCCGAATATTGGGTAGCTGTTGTCAAACCAGGTCGAATACTTTATGAAATAAGCGGAGTAGCCGAAAATATAGCCCGCCGGGCTATCGCAATAGCGGCATCGAAAATGCCTATACGAACTCAATTCATTATTTCAGGATAAGAATGTGGAACTAAAGGAAATGGATCTTTTGGATAAAAACAAATAGAAGTTTTTTTTGGACAAACAATATTTCTTTTTCATTTATTTTTACATTGAAAGAACAGATAAAAACAAAATATGATTCAACCTCAGACCCATTTGAATGTAGCAGACAACAGCGGGGCTCGAGAATTGATGTGTATTCGAATCATAGGAGCTAGCAACCGCCGATATGCTCGTATTGGTGACGTTATTGTTGCTGTGATTAAAGAAGCAATACCCAACACGCCCTTAGAAAGATCAGAAGTGATCAGAGCTGTAATTGTACGTACCTGTAAAGAACTCAAACGCGCCAACGGTATGATAATACGATATGATGACAATGCCGCAGTTATCATTGATCAAGAAGGAAATCCAAAAGGAACTCGAATTTTTGGTGCAATTGCCAGGGAATTGAGACAAAACTTTACTAAAATAGTTTCATTAGCTCCTGAGGTATTATAAGATGAGAAGTAGGGCATTTGACTGAAAAAAAATAAAAATAGGAGATTGTGTATCACGTATATATCTTTCATTTTGAAGTTTTTTATAATTTAAAATTGAATACTAAACTAATAAAAAGGCATGTTGATTATATCAAATTTTTGGGGAACCACTTATTTTAGTTCATCATGAGTAGGGACACTATTGCTGATATAATAACCTCTATACGAAATGCAGACATGAATAGAAAAGGAACGGTTCGAATAGTATCTACTGGAATCACCGAAAACATTGTTAAAATACTTTTACGAGAAGGCTTTATCGAAAATGCGAGAAAACATCAAGAAAGAAACAACTACTTTTTGGTTTTAACTCTGCGACATAGACGAAATAAGAAAACGCCTTATAAAAATACTTTCCATTTAAAAAGGATCAGTCGACCTGGTCTACGAATCTATTCTAACTATCAACGAATTCCTAGAATTTTAGGTGGAATGGGGATTGCAATTCTTTCTACCTCTAGAGGTATAATGACAGATCGAGAGGCTCGACTAGAACGAATTGGTGGAGAAATTTTATGTTATATATGGTAATCCCTATACTATCTGAATTGGATCCAAAATTTTCGATTTGTGAACAAAAAAAGAGAAAAGACAGCTTGTCTAATATCATTCCTCTATTAGTTGATACTTTAAGGGGGTTTTGTCTGGAATGAAGGAACAAAAATGGATTCATGAAGGTTTGATTACCGAATCACTTCCTAATGGTATGTTCTGGGTTCGTTTAGATAATGAAGATCTTATTCTCGGTTACGTTTCAGGAAGGATACGACGCAGTTCTATACGAATCCTACCGGGAGATAGAGTTAAGATTGAAATAAGCCGTTATGATTCAACTAGAGGTCGTATAATTTATAGACTCCGCAACAAGGATTCGAACGATTAGATAGGTTTTCAACTTCAACACTCCTTTCTATAAGAATACAATTCGAGATTCAAAATATTCAAAAACCCATTTTCTTCCAAGAATTAGATTCAAAAAAAAAAACACAACGGAATAAAAAATATGAAAATAAGAGCTTCTGTTCGTCAAATTTGTGAAAAATGCCGGCTGATCCGCAGACGAGGACGAATTATAGTAATTTGTTCTAACCCAAAACACAAACAACGACAAGGATAACTACTATACTAAAAACTAAAAGGAACTATCTAGAAAGAATTGCTAAAAGATTTGATTGATATAAAAAAACGGAAGGATTTGTTTTGACATGAAATGGATATATCCATATATCGTTGACTTATTTTTATGAGATGAAAAAATATGGCAAAACCTATACCCAAAATTGGTTCACGTAGAAATGGACGTATTAATTCGCGTAAAAGTGCACGTAAAATACCAAAGGGAATTATTCATGTTCAAGCAAGTTTCAATAATACTATTGTGACTGTTACAGATGTACGGGGTCGAGTAGTTTCTTGGTCTTCTTCCGGTACTTGTGGATTCAGGGGTACAAAAAGAGGGACACCGTTTGCGGCTCAAACTGCAGTAGGAAATGCTATTCGTACGGTATTGGAACAAGGTATGCAACGAGCCGAAGTCATGATAAAGGGTCCTGGTCTCGGAAGAGATGCAGCATTACGGGCTATTCGTAGAAGCGGTATACTGTTAAGTTTCGTACGAGACGTAACCCCTATGCCCCATAACGGCTGTAGGCCTCCTAAAAAAAGACGTGTGTAGAAATCAGAATTGAAGATATTTCAAGAGAAATAAATGATTCAAAGATATGATCAATTTTGTAAAATATTACTATGGTTCGAGAGAAAATAAGAGTATCTACTCGGACACTTCAGTGGAAGTGTGTTGAATCAAGAACAGATAGTAAATGTCTTTATTATGGGCGCTTTATTCTCTCTCCACTTATGAAAGGTCAAGCTGATACAATAGGCATTGCGATGCGAAGAGCATTGCTTGGCGAAATAGAAGGAACATGTATCACACGTGCAAAATCTGAAAAAATACCACACGAATACTCTGCCATATTAGGTATTCAAGAATCAGTACATGAAATTTTCATGAATTTGAAAGAAATAGTATTGAGAAGTAATCTATATGGAACTTGTGAGGCGTCTATTTGCGTTAGGGGCCCCAGATGTGTAACTGCACAAGACATCATCTTGCCGCCTTATGTAGAAATAGTTGATAATACACAGCATATAGCTAGCTTGACGGAACCAATTGACTTGTGTATTGGATTACAACTTGAGAGAAATCGCGGATATCATATAAAAGCGCCACATAACTTTCAAGACGGAAATTATCCGATAGATGCTCTATTCATGCCTGTTCGAAACGTGAATCATAGTATTCATTCTTATGGAAATGGAAATGAAAAACAAGAGATACTTTTTCTCGAAATATGGACAAATGGCAGTTTAACTCCAAAAGAAGCACTTTATGAAGCCTCCCGGAATTTAATTGATTTATTGATTCCTTTTTTACATGCAGAAGAAGAAAACTTAGATTTAGAGGACAATCAGCCCAAAGT